CAATTAGTAGGTATGCGAGGGTTAATGTCGGATCCACAAGGACAAATGATAGATTTACCCATTCAAAGCAATTTACGCGAAGGACTTTCTTTAACAGAATATATAATTTCTTGCTATGGAGCCCGCAAAGGGGTTGTAGATACTGCTGTACGAACATCAGATGCTGGGTATCTTACACGCAGACTTGTTGAAGTGGTTCAACACATTGTTGTGCGTCGAAAAGATTGCGGTACCATTCGAGGGATTTCTGTGACTACCCGGAATGGAATGATGTCGGAAAGAATTTTGATACAAACATTAATTGGTCGTGTATTAGCAGACGACATATATATAGGTTCAAGATGCATTGCCGTTAGAAATGAAGATATTGGGATTGGACTTATCAATCGATTCATAACCTTTCAAACACAACCAATATCGATTCGAACCCCCTTTACCTGTAGGAATACATCTTGGATCTGCCGATTGTGTTATGGTCGAAGTTCTACTCATGGTGACCTGGTGGAATTGGGAGAAGCTGTAGGTATTATTGCAGGCCAATCTATTGGAGAACCGGGCACTCAACTAACATTAAGAACTTTTCATACTGGCGGAGTATTCACGGGGGGTACTGCAGAACATGTGCGAGCCCCTTCTAATGGAAAAATCAAATTTAATGAGGATTTGGTTCAACCTACACGTACACGTCATGGGCATCCCGCTTTTCTATGTTATAGAGACTTGTATGTAACTATTGAAAGTGACGATATTATACATAACGTGACTATTCCACCCCAAAGTTTTCTATTAGTTCAAAATGATCAATATGTGGAATCAGAACAAGTAATTGCTGAGATTCGCGCAGGAACATACACTTTGAATTTGAAAGAAAGGGTTCGAAAACATATTTATTCTGATTCGGGGGGAGAAATGCATTGGAGTACCAATGTGGACCATGCACCGGAATTTACATATAGTAATGTACATATCCTACCAAAAACAAGTCATTTATGGATATTATCCGGAAAGTCGTGCAGGTCCGGACCCGCCCTTTTCTCACCTCGGAAGGATCAAGATCAAATAAACATTCACTCTCTTTCTACTGAAAAAAGAGAAATTGATAACCCTTCAGTAAGTAATGATCAAGTAAGACATCCATTTTTTAGTTTCAATTTTTCTGGTAAAAAAGAAAAGGGGATTCCTGATTCTTCAGTATTTAATCAAATCAGATGTATGGATCATTGTCATTTTACACATTCTGCTATTTTCCACGAGACTTTGGATTTATTGTCAAAGAGGCGAAGAAATAGATTCATCACTCCATTTCCATTCCAATCGATTCAAGAACGAGACAAAGAACTGATGGCCCCTTCCAGTATCTCGATTAAAATACCAATTAATGGTATTTTTCGAAGAAATAGTATTCTTGCTTATTTCGACGACCCTCAATACCGAAGACAGAGTTTAGGAATTACTAAATATAGGACGATAGGAAGTCATTTCATTTCTAAAAAAGAGGATTTAATAGAGTATCAGGGAATCAAAGAATTTAACCCCAAATACCAAATTAAAGTAGATCAATTTTTTTTCATTCCCGAAGAAGTACATATTTTACCGGAACCTTCTTGCATAATGGTGCGGAACAATAGTATTGTTGGAGTAGATACACCAATCACTTTAAATAATCTAAGAAGTCGTGTAGGCGGATTAGTCCGAGTGGAGAAAAAAAAGGGGGGGGTTGAATTAAAAATTTTTTCTGGAGATGTTTATTTTTCCGGAGAGATGGATAAGATATACCGGCACAGTGCCGTCTTGATACCACCCGGAACGGTAAAAAAAAAAAATTCTAAAGAAGCAACAAAAATGAGAAATTCGATCTATGTCCAATGGATCACAACGACCAAGAAAAAATCTTTTGTTTTGGTTCGACCCGTAATTCTATATGAAATAGCGGATGGTATCAATTTAGTAAAACTTTTCCCAAAAGATCTGTTCCAAGAAAGAGATAATCTCGAACTTAAAGTTATCAATTATATTCTTTATGTAAATGGAAAATCAATTCGGAGAATTTCTGGCACAAGTATTCAATTAGTTCGGACTTGTTTAGTCGTAAATTGGGATCACGAAAAAAAGATTTCTTCTATCGACGAGGCCCGCGCTTCTTTTGTTGCGGTAAATACTAATGGTTTGATTGGAGATTTCCTAAAAATTTACTTAGTGAAATCCCATATTTCATATATCAGAAAAAGAAATGATCCGTTCAGTTCAGGATTGATCTCGGATAATGAGTCAGATCGGATCAATATCAATCCATTTTTTTCGACTTATTTCAAGGCAAAAATTCAACAATCACTTAGCCAAAATCATGGAACTATTCGTATGTTGTTCAATAGAAATAAGGAATGCCGATCTTTGATAATTTTGTCATCATCGAATTGTTTTCAAACGGGACCATTCAATGATGTAAAATATCATAATGGGATACATAATGGGATAAACAAAAGAATTAAAAAAATGAAAAGATATCCTCGAATTCCAATTAAGAATTCGCCAGGACCCTTGGGAGTAGCCCTTCCAGTTATCAATTTTTATTCATTTTACCAATTAATAACTCATACTCAGATCTCAATAACTAAAAATTTGCAAATTGACAAGTTAAAGGAAACTTTTCAAGTATTTAAATATTCTTTAATGGACGAAAACGAGAAAATTTATAAGCCCGATCTACGCAGTAAGATCGTTTTAAATCCATTCCATTTGAATTGGAATTTTCTTCATCATATTTCTTGTGAAAAAGCGTTTACAATAATTAGTATCGGGCAATTTATTTGTGAAAATGTATGTATAGCTCAAATGAAAAATGGACCACACCTAAAACCAGGCCAAATTATAACTGTTCACATTGACTCTGTAGTAATAAGATCGGCAAACCCCTATTTGGCGACTCCAGGCGCAACTGTTCACGGACATTATGGAGAAATCCTTTCGAAAGGAGATATATTAGTTACGTTTATATATGAAAAATCGAGATCAGGTGATATAACACAAGGTCTCCCAAAAGTGGAACAGGTATTAGAAGTGCGTTCGATTGATTCAATATCGATGAACCTAGAAAAGAGAGTTAATGCTTGGAACGGACGTATAACAAGAATTCTTGGCATTCCTTGGGGATTCTTTATTGGTGCTGGGCTAACTATAGTACAAAGTCGTATTTCTTTGGTTAATAAAATTCAGGAGGTTTATCGATCTCAGGGAGTGCACATTCATAATAGACATATCGAAATTATTGTACGTCAAATAACATCAAAAGTATTGGTTTCAGAAGAGGGAATGTCGAATGTTTTTTTACCCGGCGAACTAATTGGATTGTTGCGAGCTGAACGGACGGGGCGGGCCTTGCAAGAAGCTATTAGTTATCGAGCTCTCTTATTGGGAATAACAAAAACATCTCTGAATACTCAAAGTTTCATATCTGAAGCGAGTTTTCAAGAAACTGCTAGGGTTTTAGCAAAATCCGCTCTCCGGGGTCGTATCGATTGGTTGAAAGGTCTGAAAGAGAACGTTGTTTTGGGGGGAATGATACCCGTTGGTACCGGATTCAAAAAAAGAATGCACCGTTCAAGGCCGAGGCAACATAATAAGATTACCCCGGAAACAAAAAAAAAGAATTTATTCGTAGGAGGGGCGCGAGATATTTTGTTCCACCACAGAGAATTATTTGATTTTTGCATTTCAAACAATTTATACGATACATCAGAACAATCTAGGATTTAATGATTCCCAAAAGTGGATTCAACCCCTAAACGTGATTATTTTACTCGGGAATCAACGAAAAAAAAAATGAATGGCCCGATAATGTCTCAACAGCCAATCTTCGGCAGAAGAGAAGGTTCCATTGGAACAATTCTTTATTTCTATTTAGGGATACCTTGTCTCTTTTTTTTTTTCAAAAAAATGTGAGGATAAATGACAAAAAGATATTGGAACATAACTTTTGAAGAGATGATGGAAGCAGGAGTTCATTTTGGCCACGGTACTAGGAAATGGAATCCTAGAATGGCACCTTATATATCCGCAAAGCGTAAGGGTATTCATATTACAAATCTTACTAGAACTGCTCGTTTTTTATCAGAAGCTTGTGATTTAGTTTTTGATGCAGCAAGTGGGGGAAAACAATTCTTAATTGTTGGTACGAAAAAAAAAGCAGCTGATTCAGTAGCAAGGGCTGCAATAAGAGCTCGATGTCATTATGTTAATAAAAAATGGCTCGGTGGCATGTTAACAAATTGGTATACTACAGAAACGAGACTTCATAAGTTCAGGGACTTGAGAACAGAACAAAAGATGGGGAGACTAAACCGCCTTCCAAAAAGAGATGCTGCTATGTTGAAGAGACAATTATCACACCTGGAAACATATCTGGGCGGTATTAAATATATGACGGGGTTACCCGATATAGTAATAATCGTTGATCAGCAAGAAGAATATAAGGCTCTTCGAGAATGTATCACTTTGGGAATTCCAACGATTTGTTTAATCGATACAAATTGTGACCCCGATCTCGCGGATCTTTCGATTCCGGCTAATGATGATGCTATAGCTTCAATACGATTAATTCTGAATAAATTAGTATTTGCAATTTATGAGGGTCGTTCTAGCTATATACGAAAGTCTTAATTAATAATAAGACAAATAAATTATTTTATTTGGTTGTGGGGGAGTTCATAGATTTATGGAATTGATTACTATACTATTACTAAATCGCGTAAAAAAGAGAAAGATAAAAAGAACAACTGGAAATATTATGTGATTAGTCGATATTTGAAATAGAAAATGAAAATAGACAAGTCAAAAAGGAGATGGTTGAATTAAAATAATTACCTTTCAAATTCTATTTTTTTTTTTAGAGGGCAGGACAATATGAATGTTCTATTATGTTCCATCAATACATTAAAAAGATTATACGATATATCTGCTGTGGAGGTAGGTCAACATTTCTATTGGCAAATAGGGAGTTTCCAAGTGCACGCCCAAGTACTTATTACCTCTTGGGTTGTAATTGCTATCTTATTAGTTTCAGCCATTCTAGTTGTTCGAAATCCACAAACCATTCCCACTTTCGGTCAGAATTTCTTTGAATATGTCCTTGAATTCATTCGAGATGTGAGCAAAACTCAAATTGGCGAAGAATATGGTCCGTGGGTTCCTTTTATTGGAACTATGTTTCTATTTATTTTTGTTTCGAATTGGTCAGGGGCTCTTTTGCCTTGGAAAATCATACAATTACCTCATGGGGAGTTAGCTGCACCCACAAATGATATAAATACTACCGTTGCGTTAGCTTTACTTACGTCAATAGCATATTTCTATGCGGGTCTTTCAAAAAAAGGATTAGCTTATTTTGGTAAATACATCCAACCAACTCCAATCCTTTTACCGATTAACATCTTAGAAGATTTCACAAAACCCTTATCGCTTAGTTTTCGACTTTTCGGAAATATATTAGCTGATGAATTAGTAGTTGTTGTTCTGGTTTCTTTAGTACCTTTAGTAGTTCCTATACCTGTCATGTTCCTCGGATTATTTACAAGTGGTATTCAAGCTCTTATTTTTGCTACTTTAGCTGCGGCTTATATAGGCGAATCCATGGAAGGCCACCATTGACTCGTTTTTGAAATAGTCTTTTTTTAGTTTCGCCCGCCGCAATGTATATGCGGTTCAAGAGAATCTACTTTAGGGAACAAAAATATACAAAATAGAAAGAAATTTAGAAAATTGTTAATAATAAAAGGACCCCCCCCAAAAAAATATATATATATACAATAAGGTATAAATCAAATTAAGTACACGATTTAGGGTAATAGTCAACTATAAAAGATTACAGGGGAATTAAAAAAAAAAAAATAGAGTAAGAGGGGGGCTGGATTTTATATAATCTAATCGATATAAGGGAAATCTTTGTTTGTTTCTTTTTTAGATATTTCAAAGAAGAATTCTCGAATCCGATTGAATCTAAGACACGATTAATTAGTTTACGGTATGGAAAAAACACATGTATATGTGATATTAGATACTAACTAGTTATATTTATCTATCTATATATATCTACGAATTAACTATCTATCTAAATATTCCCCGATACTGCTGTAAATTGTGAATTTAGTAGATAGGGATTCAAAAAATGAAGTCCTTCCGTTTCATCTGTAATTGTGAATTGAATATTGAATGACTAAAGAGAGTAAATCAAGAAAAATAATGAAGAGTTCAAATAATGGTTCGAAAATTGAATGGAAAATAATAACATAATAACAAAAGTTGTAAAAACTACGTAGGTAGAAACAAAAAAAGAAATATCAAAGTAATTCGGATAGTTCTATAAATATTCTTATTTTCAATTTGGAACTCTTAATTATTGCGACTGAACCAATTTTAGTAATTGAATAATGAAGTCATAATTTGTTGGTTGATTATATCATTAACTATTTCTTTTCTTTATTTTATTTGGAGTGCGAGGAACTTATCATGAATCCATTGATTTCTGCCGCTTCCGTTATTGCCGCTGGGTTGGCTGTCGGACTTGCTTCTATTGGACCTGGGATTGGTCAAGGCACTGCTGCGGGGCAAGCTGTAGAGGGGATTGCGCGACAACCGGAGGCAGAGGGAAAAATACGGGGTACTTTATTACTTAGTCTGGCTTTTATGGAAGCTTTAACTATTTATGGGCTGGTTGTTGCATTAGCACTTTTATTTGCGAATCCTTTTGTTTAATGTAATCCTAAAAAAATAGAAAAAAAAAAAAATACATGTTTTCCGTGGACTTGCCCCGCTACTCTTTCTTTTTCGAATGATATTAAGATGTCATTCGTACAATTATTTATTCGTTCAGACAAGAAAACAAGGGAAGGACCCATTTAAGGATGAGGAATTAACATACTGATTCACCGTCTTCCTTATCCCTTTTAGGTTAGTCGAACGAACCCCCCCCTTTTTTTAGTAGAAAGTTTTTAGAAAATGTTGAAAACAACTAGATATTTTGCAATTGGCACAAGAACGGGTATCGAATTCGAATAGGTATCATTCTTGTGAAGAATCCTCCAATTGACTGACCAATTCCAATAAAAAATCAAATTTTTGATAACATTCTTACTCTTTATTCTTATTACTTACTTTTGTTTATAGTAATATTATTGCTAATAATTAATATGAATTAATAGTAAGTAATGGGAATTTTCTTTTATATGATAGATATATCATATAAAAGAAAAAAAACTACAAAAATCGAAAAAATAGGAATCGTAGAAAGAGAATTAGTCTATCCATAAGAGGAGATCATATGAAAAATATAACCGATTCTTTCCTTTGCTTGGGTTCTTTGCCATCCGCCGGAAGTTTCGGGTTGAATACCGATATTTTAGCAACAAATCTAATAAATCTAAGTATAGTGCTCGGTGTATTGGTTTTTTTTGGAAAGGGAGTGTGTGCGAGTTGTTTATTTCAAAGAATAGATTGGATCCAACCAAC